GATTTATATGCTTATTCTGATCGGAATATTCAAATGATTTTCATCGAATGACTATTCATCTATTGTATTTTCATGGAAATGAGGGGCAAGAAAGTTCTATGGAAAAATGGCGGTTCGATTCGATGTTGTTTAACGGGGAGTTAGAATACAGGTGTAGGCTAAGTAAATCAATGGACAGTCTTGGTCCTTTTGAAAATACCAGTGTAAGTGAAGATCCAATTTTAAATGATATGGATAAAGACATTTTAAATTTTAGCGACAAGTCTAATTACAGTAATGTTGATCATTTAGTCGGCGACAGATACATTCGGAATTTCATATCTGATGACACTTTTTTCGTTAGGGATAGTAATAGGGACAGTTATTCCATATATTTTGATATTGAAAATAAAAATTTTGAGATTGACAACAACCATTCTTTTCTAAGTGAACTAAAAAGTTCTTTTTATAGTTATCAGACTTCTAGTTATATGAATAATGCACCCCAAAGTGACGATACTCGCCACGATCATTACATGTATGATACTAATTCTCATTATAGTTGGAATAATCACATTAATAGTTGTATTGACAGTTATCTTGGTTCTCAAATTTGTATTGATAGTTATATTTTAAGCAACAGTAACAATTACAGTGACAGCTACATTTATAGTTACATTTGTGGCGAAAGCGTAAATAGTAGTAAAAGCGAGAGTTCCAGTATAAAAACTAGCACAGATGATAGTGATTTTAGTATAAGTTCTAATAATTTAAATGTAACTCAAAAATACAGGCATTTGTGGATTCAATGCGAAAATTGTTATGGATTAAATTATAAGAAATTTTTAAAATCAAAAATGAATATTTGTGAACAATGTGGATGTCATTTGAAAATGAGTAGTTTTGATAGAATCGAACTTTCGATTGATCCCGGTACTTGGGATCCTATGAACGAAGACATGGTCTCTCTGGATCCCATTGAATTTCATTCGGAGGAGGAACCTTATAAGGATCGTATTGATTCTTATCAAAAAAATACAGGATTAACTGAGGCTGTTCAAACAGGCACAGGTCAACTAAATGGTATTCCCGTAGCAATTGGTGTTATGGATTTTCAGTTTATGGGTGGTAGTATGGGATCTGTAGTGGGCGAAAAAATCACACGTTTGGCCGAGTATGCTACCAATCAATTTTTACCTCTTATTCTAGTGTGTGCTTCCGGAGGAGCACGCATGCAAGAAGGAAGCTTGAGCTTGATGCAAATGGCTAAAATATCTTCCGCTTTATATGATTATCAATTAAATAAAAAGTTATTTTATGTAGCAATCCTTACATCCCCTACCACAGGCGGGGTGACGGCTAGTTTTGGTATGTTGGGAGATATCATTATTGCCGAACCCAATGCTTATATTGCATTTGCAGGTAAAAGAGTAATTGAACAAACATTGAATAAGACAGTACCTGAGGATTCACAAGTGGCTGAATATTTATTCCATAAGGGCTTATTCGATCCAATCGTACCACGTAATCCTTTAAAGGGCGTTCTGAGTGAGTTATTTCGGCTACATGCTTTCTTTCCTTTGAATGAAAATTAGATTAGAGCTTTAGAGTCTTAATTTAATATTTAATAAGAGTATTAATTTTAAAAAACTTAATAAATTTTTTTATGTGTGGTGATCAAGTAGTTATTTAATTTATAGGAATCAAAGTCAAAATCCGAAGAATGGATTTTGACTTTGGTAACATAAGATTGAATTGTAGAAAGAACCATCCGGATCGTTTTTTTATCGATATTCCTGGTTACTAATACTAACTAGGAAATCTCTATTAAACAAAAGAGTGAATTCTTTCAAAATAAAAGAGTGAATTCTTTCGCTTTCTTCCGTGGAATTAGTTAACAAGGTCTTGCATCTTTCTATATCTCCCGAAAATAATCCCCCACTAAGAATCCTTTTTGTTGGATCGTATTATAACGAATTCTTTAGGAGTTTTTAGGAAATACTTTAAAATTTTATTAAATTATGAAATTTATAAGACAAGAAAAGATAATAACTACTAATACGAATATAAAAAGGGTGGATTATCGTATATATATATTTCATGTAGAAACATGTAGAAAGATGAATAGGTCCATTTATTTATATATTTATTGTATTTTATTAATTAATATATATTTCTTAAAACATATACTTATAGACTCCCTATCCCTATTAAGTATATATATACTCACTTAGGTATACTTAGTATAATATAACAATTATATATGAATTATAAGATATCTTTATAACAATATAAGGATAAGGTTCAAATATAAAACAATAAATATAACAATAAATAACAGGTACAAATATTAAATCGAGGTACCCATTCTATGATAACTCTCAACAGTCTCCCCTCCATTTTTGTGCCTTTAGTGGGCTTAGTATTTCCGGCAATTGCAATGGCTTCTTTATCTCTTTATGTTCAAAAAAACAAGATTTTTTAGATACAACAAGGACAAATCTTATATATATATATTTTTTTCAAGACTTACTTGGATCATAACACGGATATCTATTTAGTAAAATATGGTATAATATGCGGCTTCCTTCGGGCATAAGCTCTTATGTATGTGTAAACATGATAAATGAATTATAACGATTTTCAAATAGATCGGGATCGGGGAGAATTTCTGAAATGTAAAGTCAATATATCTATATGTATTGGGAAATCATATGAAAGGGATGTTATTATTTTAGTTTGGATCTAAGAAATTCGATGAATTATCCCTAAAGGTTCACATCATAATAGTGCTGGTTGATGAGAGTTACTTCGGAAACAAAAAAAAGTAAAAAAAAAAATTCTTTTTGTTATTCTCCCAATTCCAATAAAATGCAACTAGGTCTAGTTAGAGTATGAGTTGGCGATCAGAACGTATATGGGTAGAACTTATAGCGGGGTCTCGAAAAACAAGTAATTTCTGTTGGGCCTTTATTCTTTTTTTAGGTTCATTAGGGTTTTTATTGGTTGGAACGTCCAGTTATTTTGGTAGGAATTTTATATCTTTATTTCCTTCTCAGCAAATAATTTTTTTTCCACAAGGTATCGTGATGTCTTTCTATGGGATCGCAGGTCTTTTTATTAGCTCCTATTTGTGGTGCACAATTTCGTGGAATGTAGGTAGTGGTTATGATCGATTCGATATAAAAGAGGGCATAGTGTGTATTTTTCGTTGGGGATTTCCTGGAAAAAATCGTCGCATATTCCTCCGATTCCTTATGAAAGACATTCAGTCCATCAGAATAGAAATTAAAGAGGGTATTTATGCTCGTCGTGTCCTTTATATGGAAATAAAAGGACAAGGAGCCATTCCCTTGACTCGTACTGATGAGAATTTTACTCCACGAGAGATTGAGCAAAAAGCTGCTGAATTGGCCTATTTCTTGCGTGTACCAATTGAAGTATTTTGAAAAAAGGAACTGAAGAATGAATACTTTGCAAGAGATAAAAAACTCAAGAATCATCTTTTTTTCTATAGCATAACTTAACTGAAGTTTCTTAAGAACGCTTACTCGAGCCAAAGCAAACGTATATGAAACAATTCTAAAACTAAATTGTTTATGTCCACAATTTTTTTTATGCGTATGTAAATCCACTTAACTCAATTCAGTAACAAATCTAAATGATAGATTCATCATATATCAAAACAAAACATTTCATCATAAAGTAAAGAATTTTTTTTCTAAATATTTGATATTTTGATAGAACGGGAGTTCTTTCGTCTCGAAATCCGACTACTATTAATTTGAAGAGGGCTCTTTCTTATTCTATATTCTTTCTAAATTCAAGGACTAACCGCTGTACTGAATCACAAAAAAATCCGGAAATACATCGATGACTTGTAATAGAACTTATGCTTGATAGAAATATTAGTATCATATAGAGTCGACGAATGGGGTGCGTTCATTAAAAATTTTAAAATTCACAGACGAAAAAATGGCAAAAAAGAAAGTATTAATTTCCCTTCTATATCTTGCATCTATAGTATTTTTGCCTTGGTGGATCTCTCTCTCATTTAATAAAAGTCTGGAATCTTGGTTTACTAATTGGTGGAATACTAGGCAATCCGAAATTTTTTTGAATGATATTCAAGAAAAGAGTATTCTAAAAGAATTCATAGACTTAGAGGAACTCTTACGTTTGGACGAAATGATAAAGGAATACCCGGAAACACATTTACAAAAGCCTCGCATCGAAATCTACAAAGAAACGATCCAATTGATCAAGATGCACAACGAGGATCGCATCCATACAATTTTACACTTCTCGACAAATATAATCTGTTTCGGTATTCTAAGTGGTTATTCTATTCTAGGTAATGAAGAACTTGTTATTCTTAACTCTTGGTTTCAAGAATTCCTATACAACTTAAGCGACACAATAAAAGCTTTTTCTATTCTTTTATTAACTGATTTATGTATAGGATTCCATTCGCCCCACGGTTGGGAATTAATGATTGGCTCTGTCTACAAAGATTTTGGATTTGCTCATAATGATCAAATTATATCCGGTCTTGTTTCTACTTTTCCAGTCATTTTAGATACAATTTTTAAATATTGGATCTTTCGTTATTTAAATCGTGTATCTCCTTCACTTGTAGTGATTTATCATTCAATGAATGACTGAAAAGTGATCGAACGATCCAATTATAATATTTGTTACTTTGTACATAAGCAAAACATTCAAAATTGTACTTACTACCCATCCAAGGGATTCCTCCAATATTCCAGTAAAATTATTTATATTTAATATTTAAGTAAATAGCAAAATTATAGATAGGGAACAATACTAGCGACCTACCTAATTTTATTGTAGAAATTTTCGGGATCAATGATTGGACCATGCAAACTAAAAATACCTTTTCTTGGATAAAGAAAGAGATTACTCGATCCATTTCCGTATCGCTCATGATATATATACTAACCCAGGCACCCCTTTCAAATGCATATCCCATTTTTGCACAGCAGGGTTATGAAAATCCA